TAGCGGGATCGCTATAACTGACTCCGTTGAGTTCGCCACCATAGAACTCGACAGTTACACCTACTTGTTCGACACTATATTTAGATTCCGCCCTTCTAAAAGGAACATCGGCTCTAACAATTCCGTCTCCGTCTACCAAAACAACCGGAAATGTTTCAAAAAAAGTAGGCATACGACGTACAAAAAGTTCGCGCCCCTCTTTATCTCTAAAGATAGGATGTCCTAACCACCCAACAGCTATTCCATCCCCGTTGTCCATTGAGCCCGCTCTGAATAACCCCCCCTTTGCCGGATTATTGCCGATGTAATCATAAAAAGCTAGTTTTTCGGGAATTTTAGACCAAGCTTCAGATAAACTTTGATTTTCAGCCAACCCAGCACCAATTCTTCGATATATTTCTTGTTGGAAGTATCCTTGATCCCATTGATAACGAGTGGGACCAAATAATTCAATCGGGGTAGTTGCTGAACCATACCACATAGTTCCAGCAACTACAAAAGCGGCAAAAAAGACAGCAGCAATACTACTGGAAAGGACGGTTTCAATATTTCCCATACGTAATCCTTTGTATAGGCGTTGAGGTGGACGTACACTAAGATGGAATAGACCCGCCAATATGCCCAAGGTCCCTGCTGCAATATGATGAGAGGCTATTCCTCCCGGAACAAAAGGATCAAAACCCTCCACACCCCACGCTGGATTTACGGATTGTACCCTTCCAGTTAGTCCATAAGGATCGGACACCCATATTCCAGGACCATACAATCCTGTTACATGAAATGCACCAAAACCAAAGCAAGCCACCCCTGATAGAAATAAATGAATTCCAAAGATCTTAGGCAAATCCAAAGAGGGTTTTCCTGTACGTTCATCAGTAAATATTTCTAGATCCCAATACACCCAATGCCAGATAGCTGCCAAAAAGCACAAGCCCGAAAACACAATATGTGCCCCGGCCACACCTTCGTAACTCCAAATACCCGGATTCGTTACAGTACCCCCTGTGATACTCCAACCGCCCCATGAATTGGTTATTCCTAAACGAGTCATGAAGGGTATAACGAACATACCCTGTCTCCACATTGGATCAAGAACAGGATCAGAAGGATCAAAAACTGCTAATTCGTATAGAGCCATCGAACCGGCCCAACCAGCAACCAGAGCTGTATGCATTATATGGACAGAAATCAAACGACCGGGATCATTCAATACGACGGTATGAACACGATACCAAGGCAAACCCATGGAAATACCCCTTTATCAATGAAAAATAGACACAATGTAACTTTATTGCATTGGAAAAAACTATGCTGTGGACCCTCTTTTTAGTGGATTATCTTGGGGAAAGAATTAATATTTGTTTGATTTGTTTGATTCTTTTCAATTACTTTTAGTAATAATGAAACTATTTTGTTTGTAGGAACAAAAAGAAGCAGATCTATTCTACACCCGATAAGTACCAATACGCAATGGTAGGGGAGTTGATACCATTTTATATGAGTGAATGTATATATATATTTGTTCATCATTCAAAGGACTTATTTGTAATAATTTTCCTTTATTCATTTTGTCTTCTTTATCTTTTTTTATGAACTTAGTCAATCTATGGATAAAATATGATAAAGGCCAATATTAGTAGGACACTAAATCCATTGTTACGCTTTCACATCAAAGTGAGATATAGTACTTAATTTTTCTTTTATTTAATGCCTATTGGTGTTCCAAGAGTACCTTTTCGAAGTCCTGGAGAGGAAGATGCATTGTGGATTGACATATAGTGCGACTTGTCAGATATATTGGGTCATATGGTATTTCCCCATTCTCTTCCCCGATCGAGATATCCTCCCCTTCGCCCAAGAAAGATTGATTGAATTATCAAAAATTTGGAGCGTGAAGTTCAATTAGATCCATTTTTTCGGGAGGGTATACAGATTAATATTATCAATTAGAATAATTTATGGTTATCTTGGTTAGGCCAATAAAATGAAGTATCCAGGCTCCGTTTAGAAAAAAACCGGTAATAAATCTATTTATGATTACTATTTCTATCATATTCTATTTCTTTATATATTTATAATAGACGTGATCTCAAACTGTTAATCAATCGAGTAATATGATGAATGCATTGAATATCTGTTGTAAGACATGAAATAAATTGTAAAAAGGAAGTCATAGCAAAAGGACGTGGTATTGGGGCATTTGTCATATATGTGCAAATCCAAATCGGGCGGATCTTTACTCGGAGTAGAGCATAAACCTAAAAAAATTGAAGAAGCCCATTCAGGAACAAGAAAATTACATCGCGATTGAGATTGTATCTCGATGAAACAATACATCAATGAAAAGTTAGTTAGATAAATTTAGTAATTTTTTTTATAGATAAACAAAACAGGCCAAAACCCATCTTTTTTGAAAAATGAAAGAAAAGCCCCTTTTTATAAGTTAAAAGCCTGGTATGAAAAAAAAAAAAAAAAAAAATAAAAGAAAGCGCTAGAATCTACATCTACACATTGATTCTTTTTTTTTTTTTCGTTATTTTTGTTGAACCGTATGCATCAAAAGGTGCATGTACGGTTTCTAAGGGATACAACTTTATCCCAATCAACCGACTTTATCGAGAAAGATTACTTTTTTTAGGCCAAGGGGTTGATAGCGAGATCTCGAATCAACTTATTGGTCTTATGGTATATCTCAGTATAGAGGATGATACCAAAGATCTATATTTGTTTATAAATTCTCCTGGCGGATGGGTAATACCCGGAGTAGCTATTTATGATACTATGCAATTTGTGCGACCAGATATACAGACAATATGCATGGGATTAGCCGCTTCAATGGGATCTTTTATTCTGGTCGGAGGAGAAATTACCAAACGTCTAGCATTCCCTCACGCTTGGCGCCAATGAGTTTTTTATTTGATTTGAGAGAAAAAAGAAGACTATGCCTTCGCGCTATATGAAATATGAATATTAAGTAATAATAGCATGGCACTTCGAATTCGATATGATAAATTTTTTTAACCCTTAAATTATGTATCGAAAGAGTAGTATGAGATAAAAGGTATTTCCGATTTTATCTAATCTATCGGGAGGCCTATTTCAGCGTCACAAACTTTTTTGTTTTCACGCCGGGAGGCTCTTAACAATATTTAGGTTATGAAAGAATATGAAAATAAAAAAAATCTTGTTTTTTTATTTGAAAAAAAAAAAAAAAAGAAACTTTGGGATTGCTAAATAACAGACGAAATAAATATATAAAGCAACGGAGCCATCATAGTATTTTTGAACTACTCCAAAAACAAAAAGAAGGGTGGTTATTGGATCATTTACCAACCCGAGTCTGATAGACCCTATATTTAATTTATTTGATATTTAAGTAAGGTAAAAACGAATTCCATTATAGAGCCGTATGCAATGCGTAAAAGATGCCTGTACGGTTGTTCAATTCTATATTTTATTATTCTTTATCTCTTCACCTTATCATCATGCGAGATAGAATAAACATTTATTATGTTATATCATCAGGGTAATGATCCATCAACCTGCTAGTTCTTTTTATGAGGCACAGACGGGAGAATTTATCTTGGAAGCGGAAGAACTTTTGAAGCTGCGCGAAACCGTCACAAGGGTTTATGTACAAAGGACAGGCAAACCCTTATGGGTTGTATCCGAAGATATGGAAAGAGATGTTTTTATGTCAGCAACAGAAGCCCAAGCTCATGGAATTGTTGATCTTGTAGCGACTGAATAAAAAAGAAAAAATAACAAAAATTTCAGACGAATTGGTGATTTGAGATTTTATCTTCTTACCGGATTTAATATTCTATTCATTAATCTATTAATATAGAAATAAAATAATTCATAATCATCCGGTTAAGATCGATCTAAACCAGCCCATTATGTATATGATTCAATATGCCAACTATTAAACAACTTATTAGAAACACAAGACAGCCAATCAGAAATGTCACGAAATCCCCCGCTCTTGGGGGATGTCCTCAGCGACGAGGAACATGTACTAGGGTGTATGTGCGACTCGTTCAGATCATGGGCTAGGACAAAAGAAAGAAAACAATTGATCCAGTATCAACGATCAGTACCAGTGAATAGACTAGAATGGAAGAACTCCATTCAATATCTAAAAATCAAAAAGATCTATCCTTCTATTGTGGTATCAAATGTATGGTTTCCGTTGGTGCAAATCCAATTAACTCCGTTTTAAATTTAAGATGAGAAAGAATTCTCCATTGATAGCAAATGATATCCATTAAGCAGGGGAAATACTATTTTAAAAAGCAGAAAAATTATGCCTTACTCTTGCAAGAACGGACTAACAGGGTCAGCTACTCAGCTAATCTTCATAATTAAATACCGTTACTGTATAAGTAGATCTCATTGTGAAAGACCTCGTACTGGATAATTATGGGTAGAGCCAAAGAGTGTGAACTGTACAAGTTAACAATAACATTGATTAAACGAAAGAAGGGCTCCGGTGTATAGAGAGGACCTCACCGTTTAAGAAGTAACCATAGAAACGATGGAACCCACTATATCCATTTATATTTACTACTTTTATGTGTTTTTGATACCTAATATCAATACAATTTTTTTCTAGGCATTTCACCTAGAAAAAAAAAAAAAAATCGTGGTCGGGAAGGTTATAGTAGCAAAAGCCATTGGAATTTAAATTTTATACATTGGAAGAATCCGTTTTGTTATTAATAGACTAGGATACGGGAAGGGAATAACTGAAAGAAAGGAAATCGATTAGTTATTCATCAAAGTTTCATTTATTCAATGACCAGAATTAAACGAGGGTATATAGCTCGAAGACGTAGAACAAAAATTCGTTTATTTGCATCAACCTTTCGAGGGGCTCATTCAAGACTTACTCGTACTATTACTCAACAGAAAATAAGAGCTTTGGTTTCGGCTCATCGGGATAGAGGTAGACAAAAGAGAGATTTTCGTCGGTTGTGGATCACTCGGATAAATGCAGTAATTCGCGAGAATAAAGTATACTTTAGTTATAGTAAATTTATACACAATCTGTACAAGAGACAGTTACTTCTTAATCGTAAAATACTTGCACAAATAGCTATATTAAATAAGAGTTGTCTTTATATGATTTCCAATGAGATCATAAAATAAAGAGATTGGAAGGAATCCGTTGGAATAGTTTAAATGGAGTTCCCTGGAGAATGAACTCTGGGAAGGTAGAGTAGAAATTAGTATGATAAAATATGATAAAGTCATCAAAATGAAGAAAGACGTTAAATAAAAAATATTTATTCCTCTTCTCCCATTTTTTTTCTTACGACAGGACATTTCGATTTTACGATTTTTCGAACAAAAAAAAAACGTCAATCCGCATTTGAGTTTGGATTGGAATTTTATTTTGATTCAATTCAATTGAAGAGTCAACCTATTTTTTTTCTGGTTCTAAGACCAGCAGCTCTAGCGGTTGACTCGCTTCTTTCAAATTGTTTCTCATTATTAAGAAAAGGTAACGGAGATAAAATACGAGCTTGTTTTATAGCAATAGTAATTAATCGTTGTTGTTTTAAGGTCAATCTATTCACCCGTCTAGATAATATTTTTCCTTGTTCGCTAATAAATCGACTAATTAAACTCATGTTTCTATAATCAATTCGATCCCCCGATTGGATCGGAGGCAAACGCCTACGAAAAGATCGCTTAGATTTAAGAAAGATTCGCTTGGATTTATCCATGGTTTGTTTATTCCTTATCCTGAAAATCCCAACCCTATTTCTTAATTCTACATCATCTTTGATCCGATCGAAATAGGATTTGGTTTGTTTCTATTTATTTGTTTATATTTATTTCTATTTAAATAAATTCAAAAATAAATTATATATATATATTGTTATATATAATATGTAATTTTTCATCTTCCTTGGAAGACTGACACACGAGCGATCGGTTCGATCTATTTCTTTATCTCCCCATGAATCGTATGTTTGTAACAACAGGGACAGAATTTTCTCAATTCCAATCGACTAGGCGTATTGTGTCGATTCTTTTGAGTAATATATCTGGAAATGCCCATTGATTCCTTATTAACACGATTTCGAACACAACTGGTACATTCCAAAATAACCGTTACTCGGACATCTTTACCCTTAGCCATGAACCTCCTTTGGTTTTTGATTCACTCAATTCTTTAATTTTCCGACCCGAAGAAGAAAGGACACAAAAATAGAAGCAGGTAACTCGAAATCAAATTATGAAAGAAATATTTTGTTGCAATCAATATCAATATAGTAATAAATAATAAGTAATATAATTATTTCTAACTATATTTATAATTTTTAATTGCCGTACAGTATTTCATTTTCAGTTAAGTATCTTGTATGATATTGTTGCCCCAACCACCGCATTTCCATTCTATTATTAATTTGAGCCTGAGCCCGAGTTCATAGTTTCACTGAGGGTGAAACCGCTTTTTCTTTGTTTTTTTTTTTTTTTTTAGAAAGAATAAGTAAAAAAAGAAAAAAAGAAAAAACAAAGAAAAAAAGAAGGGAGGGGTAGGGATTAGTTACAGATATTTGATTGTATCTCTAATCTTCTTCCCCCTTCCCATATCAATAGCTAGAATGAAAAAAAGGGGAATATCAACGCATCCGGAAAAAAACGATTGATCTCTATCAATAAACCTGCTAAAGAACCGAACCATAGAGTACTTACTACCGGTGCCACGGAGAGATATGTTTTTAGATCTCGCATTTTAAAAACTCCTCTTTCTGTATTCGTTATTGTAATTTTATTGTAATTTGTAATACATAATGGTAATACATATATGACCGGATGTGTATATGTAGTTAATGACTTACCACTTGTACGCGGAGTTCCTAATTCAAATTGAAATGTACAAAATAGATATTTATTAAAAGAAAAAAATACGTCCATTTCCGCCTTAAATTCCAAAAAAATATTAATTTTTTGTGGTAGATTTCATATTTATTTCATACTTTATATAAGTCTTTTACCATATTATATGTTTGTTATATGATATATGAGACCAAAAGGAAGAAGGAAGAAATGATAAGATAGTTTGTGTATATCAATGTAGGAAATAAAGATGTGGAAAACAAGACAGGGATTCTCTACAATGACACTGTAGACCAATTGAAAGGGATGTAGCGCAGTTTGGTAGCGCGTTTGTTTTGGGTACAAAATGTCACGGGTTCAAATCCTGTCATCCCTACCTATTACTTATCTTCTGAGCAGTAACGAGGGATCAATTGAGATCAATTAATAAAATTGTACATACATAATTAAATAAATATTTCATTTTTATTTTTTATAGTATATATATATGCAAGATAAATTGGGGTTACAAAATATTTATTGTGATAATAAAGCGCTCTTAGTTCAGTTCGGTAGAACGTGGGTCTCCAAAACCCGATGTCGTAGGTTCAAATCCTACAGGGCGTGATTCTGTGTTCTTGTTAATCGCGGGAGGTCAAAATTACACTA